CCGGGCGAAAAGATGAAATCTTGGATTTTTGCGCATATCCCAATCCTTATTGATTATCTCATCACAGTTAAAATTTTCTTTTTTTTACTTTTTTTTATAAGTTCATTTTTTTTTATAAGTTCATTGAAGAAGTTTTATTTGCTCAGTAAGTTACTCCCACCCCTTTTTTTGTTTGTCCACTACTTCTTATGAATCGAAACAAACGAGTTCCGATAGAACTGGAAAATCAAATAAATAGTAATCTTTGACGAACAGGATCAATAATCATTATTATTTCCACACAAGAAAAGGAATTTTCCACCCTTTTCTTGTGTGGAAGATTAGGAAGACGAGTAATCCCTCCTAGAATCATTTGTTCCTTTCATTTATCCGCGTGTATTCTCTTCCTACTTATGCCTATTATCTATTAGAATTCGATTCTATTAGGTACAAAAAAACTATTGATGCATTACATGGCATTTACAATCTGCCAATGGGAGGCCTAGCATAGTCACAACACTCCCATTTTGATTGAAAAAAAGAAGGGGGGATCAAGTAGTCTTCTTCGCAATATACATACTATTGCTAGGAATGGGATACAAGCAATTTCCGGCATCTCGCAGAAAAACAGTATAAACAAAGCAAGCAAAACATTTTCCATGATTTTTTTGAATCATACATAATTGCATCGATCACAACAATTCGGCTCTTTTTACCAGCTTGATGAATCCGTGGATCTAGAAATTCATTTCGGACAATTGAACCTTCTCAAACTGTTTCTTTTTTAGAACCAAAAAGATTTGTGCCAGAATAACAGATGCCAAGAAGAACAACAAACCTTGGACACGTAATGGATCTTGAAGTACTATTTCTGCATCTCCCTGACCAAATCCACCCACATTGGGATTACTCGTTAATGGTTGATCAAGCTTGATAGATTCACCCTCTGAAACAAGAAGTTCTGGTCCTGGAGGTATAATATCAACCACTTGGTGTCCATCCGATGCGTCAGCTATGGTTATTTCATACCCCCCTTTTTCTTTACGTACTATTCTGCTTACTATACCTGCTGCTGTAGCATTATAGACTGTATTGTTACTCTTGTTCCCATCGGGATAAATCTGACCTCTTCCCCTGTTCCCACCTACATATATGGGATACTTTAAGAAGTGAACGTCTTTCTTAGTAGCAGGGTCCGGGGAAAGAATGGGAAAGACGATTTCACTATATTTCTGACCAGGAACAGGACCTACCACAAGAATATTTCTTTTAGTGGGGCGATAACTCTGAAAAGACAGATTGCCTATCTTTTCTTTCATCTCGGGAGAAATACGATCGGGGGGAGCTAATTCGAATCCCTCGGGTAAAATAAGAACAGCCCCCACATTCAAAGCCCCCTTTTTCCCATTAGCAAGAACTTGTTTCAGTTGCATATCATAAGGGATTCTAACAACTGCTTCAAATACAGTATCAGGAAGCACAGCTTGTGGAACCTCAATATCCACGGGCTTATTAGCTAAATGGCAATTGGCGCATACAATACGCCCAGTTGCTTCTCGTGGATTTTCATAACCCTGCTGCGCAAAAATGGGATATGCATTTGAAATAGATGTCCGAGTTATGACATATATCATGATCGATACGGAAATGAATCGAGTCATCTGTTCCTTTACCCAAGAAAAGGTATTTCTATTTTGCATGGTCCAATTATTGATCCCGGAAATTTCTACAATAAATTAGGTAGGTAGCTAGTATAGTTCCCTATCCACGATTCTGCCATTGTACTGGAGGGGGAATCCCTTAGACGGGTAGAAGTATAAAGAGTGAGTCAGATTAAAAATGGTTTGTTTATGTACGAAGTAACATTCGGATTTGATTGATATCGGCAGATCAAATGAGTTCTTCATTCATTCATTGAATGATAAACCACTACAAGTGAAGGAGATACACGATTTAAATAATGGAAGATCCAATATTTCAAAATTGTATCTAGAATGACTGGAAAAGTGGAAACAAGACCAGATATAATTTGATTGTTATGAGCAAATCCAAAATCTTTGTAGACCGAACCAATCATTAGTTCCCAACCATGGGGCGAGTGGAATCCGATACATAAATCAGTTAATAAAAGAATAGAAAAAGCTTTTATTGTGTCGCTTAAGTTATAGAGGAATTCCTGAACCCAAGAATTAAGAATGACAAGTTCTTCATTACCCAGAATAGAATAACCACTTAGAATAGCAAAACAGATTATATTTGTCGAGAAATGCAAAATTATATGGATATGATCTTCATTGTGCATTTTGACCAATTGTATTGTTTCTTTGTGGATTCCTATACGAAGCTTTTGTATCTGTGTCTCCGGGTACTCCTTTATCATTTCGTCCAACAGGAATAGTTGTTCTAATTCTATGAATCTTTCTAGAACGTTCTTCTCTTGAATATCATTCAAAAAAGTTTCGGATTGCCTTGTATTCCACCAATTAGTAACTAAAGGTTCCAGACTTTTATTAAATGAGAGAGAGATCCACCAGGGCAAAAAGACTATAGATGCAAGATATGGGAGGGGAGTCAATGCTTTCTTTTTTGGCACTTTTAATCTGTTCTGTAAATTGTTAATGAAACAGCCTCATTCGCCGACTCTATCTGATCCGATATTTCTATGAAGCATGAGTTCTATAACAAGGTATGGAACCTATGGATCGGATCTATTCCTTCTTTTTTTTTTTTTGAATTGTTTAGTCCTTGGATCTAGAAAGAATATAGAAATAGAATAAAGGTCCGTTTCGAATGAAGAAATAATCAAGTTCCCAGATATCTAAATTGGTCAAATTCGAACCAATTGTATCTTCATTTGTTCCTTTCGATGAATGCCCGAAAAACCACTTGAAGTAATGAATATTATTCGGATTTCGAGACGAAAGAACTCCCCCTGGATCAATCAATTATTTCGAAATGTTTCACTGGCTACCCACAGCCCAGGAATAATTGAGGGGATATTTCTGAAGAATATTGATGATGAAATCCGAAATGGGTGGCAAAACAAGAGAGAAATTGAATAGTTATGAGAGATCCAATCGTTTGGTCATCAAGGAGCAAAAGAAAGGATAAAAAAAAAGAAACATCGATTGACGAAAGAGAGATAATTTACGAGATACGATCCATCTGTATCTAACGTATCAATTCAAAATATTGGTCCTAAAAAGATGAATTCTGTACTGTATTCCGAAATGTTCTGATATGTGTGATGAATACATACTTATTAGATTTGTTACTAGTATGAAAGAATTGAGTTTCGTTCCATATGTAAAAAAAAGAGTTTTTGTTTTGGTGGATCAAAATAGCTTCTTATTATGGTTGTTCCGTATTCGTCCGCCTGCTTTATTCTATGGGCCACAACACAACGGTATTACCAACGGAACGGGGGAAATAGAATCGAACATGTTTTGCTCGAATAAACGTTCCGAAGAAACTTCAGTTATATTAAAAAGGGGATTCCTGAGTTCCTTCCCTCATGCGGAGAAAGCATTCATTCTTCAGTTCATTTCAAAATACTTCAATTGGTACGCGCAAGAAATAAGCCGATTCAGCAGCTTTTTGTTCAATTTCTCGTGGAGTAAAATTCTCATCGGTACGAGTCAAGGGAATGGCCCCCTGGCCTCTGATTTCCATATAAAGGACACGACGGGGATAAAGACCCTCTTTAACTTCCATTCTGATTGACTGGATATCTCTCATAAGGAATCGAAGGAAGATGCGACGATTTATTCCAGGAAATCCCCAACGAAAAATACACACTATTCCTTCTTTTCTATCAAAAAGATCATAACCACTACCTACATTCCACGAAATTGTGCACCACAAATAGGAACTAATGAACAGACCAGCGATCCCATAGAAAGACATCACGATTCCTTGGGGAAAAAAAAGGATTTCCTGAGAGGGAAATACGGATATCAGATTCATACCAAGATAACTGGAAGTTCCAACCAATAAGAATCCTAGTGAACCGAAAAAAAGGATACAGGCCCAGCAGAAATTACTTGTTTTTCGAGACCCCGTTATAAGTTCTATCCATATACGTTCGGATTGCCAGTTCATACTCGATCCAGTTGCATTCTATTGGAATTGAGAGAATAGAATAAGCCAAATGAATTTGACTTTACTTTTTTTTGTTTTGATACCGAAGTAACTCTCATCAACTAGCACTATTATGATGTAAACCATTAGGAGTAATTCATCGAATTGGTTAGATATAAAATAATAACATCCCCTTCATATGATCCCACTATGTATATCTACATACATATAGATACATTGACTTTCTATTTCAGATATTCACTGATCTATTTGAAAACAAAAACAGCTATACCCACATATAATATACATGCATTTATCCATATATCATGGATCTGCATGCATAACAATAACAGCTTTTTTATTTGTGCTCGGAGGGAGTCACATGTCGTACCGTGCCCTATTCCACTAAAAGATATCTGTATTATGATCCAAGTCCAAGTGTTAAAATAAATTGATGAGATTTGATCCCATCGGATCTAAACAATCTTGTTTTTTTGAACATGAAGAGATAAAGAAGCCATTGCAATTGCCGGAAATACTAGGCCCACTAAAGGCACAAAAATAGAGGGTAAATTGAAATCTGTCATAGAATAGGTGCCTCGATTTAATATTTGTACTTGTTAGAAATTTGTACTTGTTAGAAATATATCTTATGATAAGTATATTTATTATAAGTATATAATAAGTGCAAGGAATGTAGAACTAAATAAGTGTACCTATTCATCTTTCTACACAAAATATATGTATGATAATCCGCTTTTTGATTCTTGTTCTCCCGTCCTTATCTTATAATAAAGAGTTTCTTACGAGTTCCCTAAGGATTCGTTAGAATCCGATCCAACAGGGATTCATAGTAAAAAAAAGGAGGTTCTCGGGAGATATAGATATAGAAATATGCAACATTTCTATTATAGATTTTCATTATTCTATATATTAATACG